CAAATAAAGGCCGAGGATTGGCATTCCATTGCTGTCATTTTTTATGTATATGGTTACAATTATCTACGCTCCCAGTGTGCCTATGATGTAGCACCAGGCGGACTGTTAGCTAGTGTGTATCATCTTACGAGAATAAAGTATGGCGTGGATCAACCCGAAGAGGTATGTATAAAAGTATTTGCCTCGAGGAGGGATCCGAGAATTCCGTCTGTTTTCTGGGTTTGGAAAAGTGTGGATTTTCAAGAACGGGAATCCTACGATATGGTGGGAATCTCTTATTCTAATCATCCGCGTTTGAAACGTATTTTAATGCCTGAAAGTTGGATAGGGTGGCCTTTGCGTAAAGATTATATTGCCCCCAAATTTTATGAAATCCAAGATGCTCATTGAATGATAAAACAAGGATCTTCACTTCTAGAATTCTATAGATTCCAGGCTCTCTTCTCGGTGAAACATAGGAATTTAGGTCTCATTTGTAGTCTGGCTAGGATAACAAACAAGACACTTAGGGCTTCATTGGGATTCTCAAATTTGAAATATACTTATTTCGGATGATCCAAGCCAATAGGATGAACCAAATGAGTTCTGCATCATGAACTTTGTCGTGCGCACATCACTTAGATGGACTCTAATAAAGTCATGTAATGTAGGAGGCAATGCAAAAATAGAATTTGAAAAAAATACAAGGGAATGAAAGGATATCGGATTCGATTTCTATTCGTTTTTTTTTGAAGGAGAGGATAAATCAACTCAAAAGAATAGAAATCTAGAGTCTCATTTCTTAGATACTTTGTTTAAGAAAGTCTTTACCCATCTATCAAATCAAAATAGATGGGATATCTCTCTAAAAACCGAGAGGGCTAATATATATTAGGATCTAGACTCTTTATGAATTGAATCCAAATGTATCTTGATTCATATCAATTCCTTTATAGAGGCTCAGCCAAATGAATCGTGTGTCAGGAACCAGATTTGAACTGGTGACACGAGGATTTTCAGTCCTCTGCTCTACCAGCTGAGCTATCCCGACTATTCCCGATACTGCATCCTCATTTTACTAGAGAAGTTGGGTATATGTCAATTGAAAGGATATTAGAAAGTCTCGTCCAGGTCCGGGAATTTATTGGATCGTCAAAAGAACAACTTAGTAAGTTTCCGGATGAATAAAAATCTCCATTGTGAATCATTCAAATTCAAATGGGGATTCCTTGCTCAAAGATGTTCATTTGTACACGTATAATCTATCCCACAAAACTCGTGAGAAGAGAAAAACCTTTCTGCTCAGAGTGGTTGGTAAAAGCGTAGGTGAATGGGAAAGAGAAGGGATTTGGAAGCGCTAACGAAAAAAAGGATCAATATAAAGAAAAGGATAGACTCAAGCGTTAGACAGCGAAATGGGCTCTTTGGGGATAGAGGGACTTGAACCCTCACGATTTCTAAAATCGACGGATTTTCCTCTTACTATAAATTGCATTGTTGCCAATATTGACATGTAGAATGGGACTCTATCTTTATTCTCGTCCAATGACTCAATTCTTCAAAAGATCTATCAGACTCTGGAGTGAATGATTTGTCTCTTTATTCTTCAATCTGAATCGATTCACAAGAATTCTTCCATTTTTCATATAACAAATCCAGATTCGAGCCGTCATTAATCATTTGATATTTTATAGTATTTCAGTACGCATACCTTACCTATGTATATTATATAGGGTTATCCTTCACTCTTTCTGAAGTTTCAAGAGAAAGATTCCTTTACCAACGTAAGACAATCAACTCCATTTGTTAGAACAGCTTCCATTGAGTCTCTGCACCTATCCTTTTTGATTTTCGCTTTCCGAACCTTTCTTTGTTTTCAGAAAACGGGATTTGGCTCAGGATTGCCCATTTTTGTTAATTCCAGGGTTTCTCTGAATTTGAAAGTTCTCACTTAGTAAGTTTCCCTACCAAGGCTCAATCCAATTAAGTCCGTAGCGTCTACCAATTTCGCCATATCCCCCTTTGAGATTAAGATCTCACTGTGATGTCCTTCCCACTTGTCTTTTATTTCTACCGGCACTATTGAATTTAGTAGAGACTTATTGCTATCTCGAAAAAGTCTTTTCTCATCTTTGCTTTTTGGTCCAATCAAAAACGATTTTATCATTTATGTCTCTACAATTCAATATAAGTGGATCCATCCCATATATCTATCTGTCCTCCTTCCGATCACTTTTCTATGTAATTACCATTACTTAAACGGTCGATTTTTCGTCCTAAATTCCACCTTTCCGAATGAAAGCGGCGGCATGTCTCATTTGTTATAACTAAGAATTCCATTCAAAAATGAGAATTTGCAAGATAGATGATAGGGAAGAAAAGAGAGAAGGGTAATCAAAAGAATTTCAAATGTCGGTTGAATTCAAAAACAAAAAAATTGTATTCTAATTAGTTAATAGCAAGCAAGGATTCTGAGAGTTTATTGAATTCCTAGGCGTGTCGAATTTCTCGTATGTCAGCCTACTTAGCTCAGAGGGTAGAGCATCGCATTTGTAATGCGATGGTCATCGGTTCGATTCCGATAGTAGGCTTTTCTCTTTTTCTTTTTTTGATTTTTCATCATTGAGAATGTCCTTTTGAAATCAAAGACTAGTGAAAAAAATGTCTTCCGCTTTTGCTAAAAGTCATCGATTTCTATTAGGTTATAGGAACTTCCAACTAGGATATAAAAAGTTTTCTATATCTATAATAGAGAATATAAAGGAAAGAGCTGGATATTTCTTTATCCTTTTCTTTTTCTATATCTATATAAAGAATATAAAGGAAAGAGCTGGATATTTCTTTATCCAATTCATCTCGTTATTCTTTAATAGTCCATTTGAGTCATTTTCACTTCATTTCTCATTTAGTTCAGTTTGAGTTTAGTTTTATTCTGTAAAATGAAATTTCATCAATAAGAGTGAAATATAAATAAGAGGAAGGAGTCTTTATGTCACGTTACCGAGGACCTTGTTTCAAAAAAATACGCCGGCTGGGGGCTTTACCGGGCCTAACTAATAAAAGTCCCAAAGACCGAAAGGATCGTAGAAACCAATCGGGGTCTTGGAAAAAATCCCAATATCGTATTCGCCTAGAAGAAAAACAAAAATTGCGTTTTCATTATGGTCTTACAGAACGCCAATTGCTTAAATACGTTCGTATCGCCGGAAAGGCCAAAGGTCCGACAGGTCAGGTTTTACTACAATTACTCGAAATGCGCTTGGATAACATTCTTTTTCGATTGGGGATGGCTCCGACTATTCCTGGAGCTCGCCAATTAGTTAACCATCGACATATTTTAGTAAATGGTCGGATCGTAGACATACCAAGTTATCGCTGCAAACCCCGAGATACTATTACGGCAAAGGATGACGGAAAATCTAAAGTTCTAATTCAAAATTCTCTCGATTCCTCTCCTCACGAGGAATTACCAAACCATTTAACTCTTGACCCAGTGCAATCTAAAGGATTAGTCAATCAAATAATAGATAGTAAATGGGTCGGTTTGGAAATAAATGAATTGCTAGTCGTAGAATATTATTCTCGTCAGACTTAAACCGAACGAAAATAAAAAATTTTTCTAATAAGGTAAAGTGTGGACAACTTTGCTCCCTTTCGGCGAAGTCAATTAACCTAAGGTTAAGAGAAAGAAGGGTTTGAGCCGTATTTTTCTCTTATTTCGGTATCATAGATCGAGAGGGAGATTTTCTTTCCTTATCTCCCCCTTTCTTTCCAGTCTTTTACGTGCCACAGCCATTAGGAATAGAGAATCTATATCAAAGAACGGTCTAACTGTATGGAAGACTGATATCGATTCTTATTTGATCTATTGTGGTTAGTAAGATCGGTGCCTTGGGTGAAGGTACGGAAAGAGAGGGATTCGAACCCTCGGTAAACAAAAGCCTACATAGCAGTTCCAATGCTACGCCTTGAACCACTCGGCCATCTCTCCTACATAATAATTATGACCCAAAAACCGAGTGAATTGCGAGTCATTTATCTGAATTATTGGGTAGGTCCGACTAATCAACTCTAACGATAAAAAGCTATCAAAATCGAAAATTTGTGATCCAAGTCAAAGAAAGATCTTTCCTTCGAGGCTCCCAGATAAAGAGAAAATTGCTTTACTTGTGAAAACGATTAACTCTTCCTGTTTGCCAAAACAAGGTTCTCTTCTTTGTCGGCGTATCCCTTTCTTCCCGATTCAATCACGAAATTCGAACAAATCAACCGATTGAGGGATCTATATTTTATAGACGCGGATTAATGGATCTCTTTAGATCATCATTCTAGTTAGACTACGATTCGATACCCTAAGACTTTTCATCCAATCCAGGTTTCGAGTTATCAACAACAAACTCCTAGGCCATCGATCTAGTACAAATTCCTAAACTCTCTTTTCTATGGGATTATTTTTCGATTTGGATTGTCTCGTGTATCCCCGCTATGTACACAAGACAAAATAAAATAGGCGGTTATTCTCTTCTCATCATAGACTGATTATGAGTATTCGATCCTTTTTCTTCTTTGGATCCTAATTCCATCAAAATTTCGTGGTTTCTTCTAATCTGTAACTTCAATGTCATCGGCATCGTTTCCTTCGTTGGTTATACGATTCCATTAGAATGAAATCGAATCAGGTTGCACTATTTTGTTTTTAGTTCTTATCAATTCCCGTGAAAAGGAACAATTTGAATAGTGAATAGTTGAATAGAAGGCAAATATTTTTTTTATTTTGAATGACTCTAATTTTATGGTATTTCGTACTGTACCATTCTTTTCGTTGTGGGATCCTGTTTCCATGAGAGAGAGGGAATGCTAAGAATTTTCGAATGGATTGTTGCCTATGCCTAGACCACGGATAAATGGAAATTTTATTGATAAGACCTTTTCAATTGTAGCCAATATCTTATTACGAATAATTCCGACAACTTCAGGAGAAAAAGAGGCATTTACCTATTATAGAGATGGTGCGATTTGATTTTTTTATTCCTCTTAGTCTTACGAGAAAGACACACGATTCGGGATCGGGATAAAAAGAAAAAGAAATCTACGCTTGTTGAAGGTAAAGTTTGGAAATAGAACAACTCCTTCTGTTGTGTATCCTCGATTAATGCAGCCTCAGATACTAAGTTTGAATTGTTGATTCTAGTATTGAGCGAAGGTTTATACCTATCGGTTCGTTATTACAGGTCAATCCTACGTTACTAGTACCAATAGGCAGCATAGGGGAAGAAGCACTACACCCCGGAATCCATAAACAAAAACTTTGTGAGACATTATCCCTTTCCTTAGCAGGCTCGGGACTACGAAGAATGGTTGGGACAACAAACATCCATCGTGTTTGTATTTTGGATACCCGTAGAACCGTCGAAGGCTGTTGAAGTGACTCATTCCCGGAAATTCGGGGGCGCTGAGAACAAAGAAATTGTTGGAGTTATCATTTCTCTCTAGTACCAATATGCTCGATGTTAAGAAAGGATCTCTTGCAGGAAGGTTGGCTAGAGATTTCGTGTAAAAACACCAGCCCTGTTCAGTTCATAATGAGAATATTTTCATTATGCACATAAGAGAGGAGCCGTATGAGATGAAAATCTCATGTACGGTTCTGGAACGGAGATTCTTTGAATTGAATGACGACCGTAACGGATGTCGGCGCAATCCGAAGGAAATTATGCGGAAGCTTTGCAGAATTATTATGAAGCTATGCGACTAGAAATTGATCCCTATGACCGAAGTTATATACTTTACAACATAGGACTTATCCACACAAGTAACGGAGAACATACAAAAGCTTTGGAATATTATTTTCGAGCGCTAGAACGAAACCCATTCTTACCACAAGCTTTTAATAATATGGCCGTGATCTGTCATTACGTGCGACTATCTCCACTATAGAAAGAAAGGGGGAAAGAAAGATCAAATCCGCTAGTAAAGACTAGAAAAATAGGCTTTCTACCTATGCATCGTCTAAACGAACGATTTTTATGAGCTGTAGAAAAGAAAGAACCTTCTTCGAAGTCGAAATATGAAGAAAGAGATATGCCCAGCTGTTTTCTTCTATGGATAAAGGATCTAATTGATAGAGTAAGCGCCGTAAAGATCAATTCGCGGAGTTTTGTACCGATACAATACTAACTGCTTACTTAGGTCATGATGTGCGATAAAATGTTAGGAATCCACTTATGTAATAGAGTGGACCTACTAACGACTAAGGTATTGAGCAGCGGTGTAGGATCAGATCCCAAAGATAGTGAGTCTTTCCTTGAAAGTCTTTTTCAAAAATTCTATAGAAAGTTCGATATAAGATGAAATCGAGATAGTTACCTTTCAGAAAATTCGAACGATAGGATAAATCCTATGCTTTAGTCGTAGGAAGGTGGGAGCGAAGATAAAACTAAAACAGATTATTCATCCAAATTTCAGATTTAAGTTTGAAACTCATGTCATTAGCTTCTTTTGGTTAACACGAAAAATGGGATAGATCTATGAGAAAGCTTATTCAATTCAATAGGGTCGACTACAATTGGATACCAAAAGAGTTGACTGCCGAGCCGTATGAGGTAGGAAACTCTCAAGTACGGTTCGAAGGGAAGGAATTAACCAGCCTATTCCGACCGGGGAGAACAGGCCATTCGACAGGGAGATTCTGACATTGCAGAGGCTTGGTTCGATCAAGCCGCTGAGTATTGGAAACAAGCTATAGCACTTACTCCTAGTAATTATATTGAAGCGCATAATTGGTTGAAGATCACGAGGCGTTTCGAATAAAAGATGACACCATTTCTTTCTTGGAATTCATTTCGTGGAATTCCTTGTTTGTTAACCCCCTCAGTCAACTAAAATCAAGCATTCCCCTCGGAAGAACCAATAAAGGAATTTCATTATATCCCTTCTAAGCCTTCGAGTTCGTCTGCTAGTTCGTAGGGATAAAAGAGAGACAGAGAGCGTCCCAACTATACTTTGTTCTTCTCGTTCTTTTTTCTATAAAAACCTGACTCTGAAAGCGACTAAAAGAGACTTGGAATCGCTGAATCTAGATCCCCAAATATCTTGGAGTAATGGCTAATGGCTGTTCGCGCGATTTGGACTCGAGTCTATTGTATGGAAATCAGACGACGCAGTTCCATTTAAGAACTTGGAATTGAGATCTGAAGATAGGACAAACAAAAAGTCGTTTTTGCATCAATCGAAAGCCCTCAAGGGTTTTTTGAGGATTCAAAGGGTCCGTTGAGCGCCTCATGGCTATGTCATAATAGATCCGAACACTTGCCCCGGATCGACTTCCAGATCAGAATTGCTCTAGTGAATAACGAAAGAAATTACATAGATGGCAGATAGAAAGATAGAAGCGAAAGAGACTCATTCTATCTCTTTTAGATTCACTAATTATTTCACTGTTGGCAGGTCTCTTTGTATGTGTTGTCCGGAAAGAGGAGGACTCAATGATTATTCGTTCGCCGGAACCGGAAGTCAAAATTT